AGTGTACCCATTCCAAATTTAAGTTCAATCAAATGATCCGCAGCTGCCAATACATCTCGCGGTAACAAAAATGTATTGTTTTGGGGTATATTAAGATTCAGCCTCCGGTTCATATTTCGTCGACCAATCCTTCCCAATTCGCATCTTTGGTGAAAAAATTTCTTTTGTAATTCCTTACATAAGGATTCAGAAAATATCGGATCTCCGCCTACACAAGCAAATTGTTGATAAAACTCCAAAATGGCATTTTCTTTTGACCCAATTTTTTTTTTCTCTTTATCAGTCAGGAAAGACAAGAAAATTTCAGGGTAGCAAATATTCTCTAGAATTTCTCTTAGGTTCGAACCCATAGCTGATGATAGAACTAGAATAGATATTTTCTGTTTCCTACTCACACGAGCCCATATCCTTGCCTTTCTATCAATCTCTAATTCTAATCGTCCTCCCCAATCTGATATTATGGTGCCCGCATAGATCAAAATTCCGTTATGATCCAATTCTGACTGGTAATAGATACCGGGACTTTGCAATATTTGATTGATCACAATTCTGTATATTCCATTTACTATAGAAGTTCCCAAGGAATTCATTAGAGGAATGTTTCCAAGAAAAATTGTTTGTTCTTGCATATCCCCTCTGCTTTTCCAAATTAATCCTGCGGATACATATAATTCAGAAGAATATGTGAGTGATTCATATACAGCATCTCTTTCTTTTATCAAGGGTTCTACCAATTGATATGTTTCCACGAATAATTGAAATTCAATTTCTTGATCTGTATCTTCAATTTTTGGAAACTTATAAAGTTCTTCTGTTAAACCCTGATCAATGAACCTACAAAATCCTTCAAATTGTATCTGATTAAACCCCGGGATTGTAGACATTCTCGCATTTAGGTCGCCTAGCATTTTGAATTTCCCATTTATCAAAAAATCCCATTCTTTTCTCATTCTGCATTGAATCATATGAATCGATCTAGCAATGATGGAATTTCGATTCTGTTTACTGAATCACATGAAATTTGACCCAACTCCATATATATGGAATGTATGAAATACGTATGAACGGAGGAAAAAAGATGATTTTAGACTTAATGAAATTGGAATTTCTAAGAAACCGATCCAAACGGAAAGGAATTGATAAATTACACTTCGAATTATGGAGTTTTGTATTTTCTATAGAATAGAAAAAAAGTAATTCACTTTATACCATTATTATGATATTACATATCCCAATCCGATTGGATATCAGAAAAAAAATGGATTCCGGATTTGATCTATTCGCTGAGATAAAGGTATAATAATCAGAACCAATATAAAGTTAATAAGTTAATTTTTTTAGTACTTAACCCTTTTGTGGATTCCATTGTTCCAAAAATGATTTGCAGAGAGCTCTTTTTTCTTTTTTTTGTAGAATTTTTATTTTTAGAATACGATTGAAGTGCGTAAGCAGGCTTGTAGTTATTAAACCCGTGCCGCTATAGCTATGTTGCTCTCCTTTATTGGATACTTTTGTTCGGGACAGCACATGTCGTACTCTATCAAAATTTCTATTTTCTCTTCAAGCTAATCAATCTAAATTGCAGTACGACAATTTTCCGCAAATCCCCTATAAACAGGCATTATACACAGCTAATATACCTGATAAGCTAACTGTGTAACACAACTTCTACTTGGGGTTTACATATACTTATAATTTTCGTTATAATTGAAATAATTGAAATTTAGAAGGATTTTTTTCAATAAAAAAATCAAGACGGATTTGTTATGTATCAATTTTGATTTTCTGATATCATTTTTCATTAGGGAAACCCAAATTGAGATTGAAATCATTGAAATCCAAGAGTCGTTCATGAATTTACAGTCAATAGTTAATGGTTCCAATTTGTCCTGAATTTTGACTTTTGTGACTAAAAATTCACATTTGGGTTTTCAATAGAAAAGAGAGGAATTTAGATATTGGGTGTTTTGAGATACTAGACAATCAATTGAAGGGAAGGATCCGCCCCAAAAAAAGGAAGGATTCCTTTTCGGTAAGGAATTAAGAAAAGGAGATTTCAGATGGAAGTACAATAAAAAAAGACATTTAGTAACCCCCCCCAAAAAAAGAAAGGGGAATATTTTCATCTATTTGGTATCGTTTTGGCGGCATGGCCGAGTGGTAAGGTGGGGGACTGCAAATCCTTTTTCCCCAGTTCAAATCTGGGTGTCGCCTGATCAACAAAAGGCAAGACTCGAAATCCCTTATTCTGCTTTGCTGGTATAACTCGCCGATTTTTCCCAGCAAAACACGTGTAGGAGAAAGACTCTTGAATTCTAAACAGCTGGGGTTTACCTTCTTTAAAGTGCTGTAAATCCTTACATTTAGGATTCAAGGAAAGATTTTAGTAGTGGAAGGGCTATCATATCAAATCAAGAGTTACCCATTTTTTTCATTACTAATGGAGTATCTACTGACCAGATCTTGAATTCGATTGGATGGAAAATTGGTTTTTTCTTTTACTTAATGATAATGAAGGACAACAAAAAAAAAGAATAGGTCTTAGTATTGCTACATATACATATTAGTAGCATTTCCTTTGATACCTCCAAAGAAAAGCATAACTGCAGTTTAATGTTTCCTGATTCTCCTAGAAATCATATAAGAACTTATTATAAGAGGGTTGATTGGAGTCTTTCATCAAGGGTCTTGGGTCAGAATCCCTTTTTGACTCTGCACCATTGATTCTACTATTATTAATAAATAATAATGGAATAACTCCTTCATATTCATAGAGATAGGGGACATAATTCACATGGATATAGTAAGTCTCGCTTGGGCTGCGTTAATGGTAGTCTTTACATTTTCCCTTTCACTTGTAATATGGGGAAGGAGTGGACTCTAGAGATACTACGAATTGAGTTGGGGAATCAAACTCTATCACTTTTTTTATAGATTTTTTATAGATCGTTCTGCAAAGCCTAAATAATTTTTTTTTTAATTATTTTATATATTCAATTATTCAATTCATTAATTTAATTCAATTTCGAATTAATAAATTAAATTAATAAAGATATCTTCATTTCGCAATTCTATTGGCTTGGATTCTAGTGACGTAATTGGATTCTATTCATATTATATATGAATAATCCTTTTTCACAATCCAAATCAAACAAATATTTCACGAATTCCCATATTCGTATTTTGAAAGGAAAGGAGGTATGGATGATAGGAAATTTATTTCAACCGATATCTTCCTAAATTTTCTATTTCGATGAACTGTCTCTTACCAAAGTTATATATGGATAATGGGGAAGAACGAGTAACACCGGACCCCTTTTTCCTTTTTGTTTGTTTTTATTGTCCTTTTTTTACTGTTCAAAGAGAGAAGAAAGAAGTTTCAAAGAGAGAAGAAAGAAGTTCCGCTATTTATATTTAATAGGATCTTGCCTTGGTCGAGTCACATATTTCGCACTTACCGCGTGTTTTATTGTTTTGTAAATTTGATTTATGCTGTTTTTTATTGACCCGTTTCCTATCATGGCTGGAGGATTCAAAATCGATGGAATAACCCCTTTCGAAATCCAAAAAACTTAACATAAAACTCCTTGGATTATCTGTCAACCGCCCAATCAATTACTTCTTCGAAATGCTAAAAAAAAGATTACTTTATTTTTTTCTATTTTTTTATTAACTTGATTTTCTTTTAGAAATATATGCCCAATATTGTTTTTCCTTCATTGATTTGATTCTTTTTTGAATGGATACCGGGATTCATATTGAAAATAATCAGAAATTTCGAAATTAGAAAATCATAAGAGTTGCTTTTCCATTATTTCAGATTGATTGGAATCAACAAAAATCAAATAAAATAGATAAAGGAAAGAAATAGATAAAGCAAAGAAAAAGAATTGAGATACTATGTATATTCCATCTATTTAATTGATATTAACGTGTATGAAGATGCATATACATATTGTATTTGTATATTGATCTCGATTCCGTTTGTATCTTTATACATTACAATAAGAAAAATGGATAGTATGGCCGAAAGATTAATAAATGAATCTTTCGGCCATACTATCGGATCGCATAAGCTACTAGTGATTCTAGTTCGTTCATTTCATTTAAGATGGGAAATTGAATTTTTTTTAGTTCTTAAATCATTGATAAAAACTACGAAATCAAGTTTCATTCAAATTAATCACTTTGACTGACGGTTTTTACGTATATTATAAGCAAAAAAGCAGTAGGAACTAGAATGAACAGTGCAGTAGCAATAAATGCGAGAATATTTACTTCCATAATCTCATCGTTTCGTTTTTTTTTACTTCGCAATAACTCAGGATTTAATCCCATAGAGATGATAAATCTTTCGCTTGTAAATTCAATGGGATCGATTAAATTTTGATGATATTGAATCAGATCAATATCATGAATAACAATATCCGAACTATCAAGTCGATTCATCGTCGAGAATTCAATAGTATAACATAGGCAGATCTTTTATCCACATAGCAATATAACCTTCAATTCCTGATTCACTCAAAAGAATTCCTTGCCTTTCTACTTTAATACTTTATTAATACTTTAATACTTTATTAATAATTAATACTTTATTTTGATTTTGACTTTATTAATACTTTATTTTGATTTATCATTCTTTTCCACCCTGTCTTTTCGATAACCTACCGCCTTTCTTTTTTTTGTACAACCATCTAACCGCTTTCCACTTCCATTGTTTCCAAAGAGTTTACAAATAAACCCAAACAAAGAGTAGAAAGAAAATAAAAAAGGGAAAGGAAGGAGTTAAGTTCTAAACTCCTTTTTTTAATGATCCACTTTTCTTGGAAAACAAACAAAAGGGAGTGTGATAAAGACGAGTGCTGATATAAAAAAACAGGGTATTTCATCAAATTTACTATTTTAAAATTTTAAAGTTTATTAAAGTTTATTAAAGTTTAAAGTTTGTTCTTTCTTCGACAAATACCCTTACCCTTAAAAAAAGATTATCCATTCCCTCTTTAAGAGGAGCTGTGCGAGACCTTCGGTTGATCTTTATTTTATTAAGAATATCTCCTTTCCTTGTATTAGGAATCGAAGGCATATATCAAAAGTTCGGCATGAAATTGGAATGAAATAGATTGTTTCAAATTCAAACTAGTAATTGAAGTTACACAAAATTGAAACCGAAAAAGTTTATAAAAGTAGTTTATCAAAGTTTTATAAAAGTAGTTTATCAAAGTATTAAATTTATTTTGTATCGTACAAGAAATAACTTTCCATTTGTGTATGTGCTCCCGGAACCATATGGTACTCGATTCTATTACATACCCATCGGGGGTAGTCGAAAAAAGAAACCAGACCCAACACGGCATCTCTTGGAATCCTGAATATGATGCTACCAATACTTGTAATTGTAGCAATTCACACATGCCCCTTTCTCATCAACTGATACCGATTGGCGAGAAATGCGAAACGAAAAGGAAAAAGAAGGATACCATTGGGAATGAAACTCTCCCATTTGTACCCAGTTTAACAGAAAATGGAGAGACATAGAGACATATTGATGTATTTTTTTATTGGATTTGGATACGTCGGGACTGACGGGGCTCGAACCCGCAGCTTCCGCCTTGACAGGGCGGTGCTCTGACCAATTGAACTACAATCCCGGAGAAATAAAATGTACAGCATCCATATTCTTATGATTTTATGATTTCATTCAAACCTTTTCTATTTAGATGAAAAATGCCCTGTTGTAACAGAGACGTGCGTTATATACACATGAATATACACTTTATGAAAGCTGTACGCATTGTTGATTATTAGTAACCCTTTCGTTATTGCCAAATCGGTTGAGAATCCTTTTTTCAATGAAAAAAGAGTATTTTTGTCGTTACTTTATTCTTTTCATTAGACTTTATACTTAATAATCCTGATATCAATCTTTATACTTAATAATCCTGATATAAATCTAGATCGTTAGCAAGATCAGAATCCGAATTTACGGGACCAAATAAATAGAACAAATAAAACAACTAAATAGCGGTGGGGATATATCAGAAAATTTGGCTTTTTGGATTCTTTCGTATCTGCCATTTCTGGAAAACAAAGGGGGTTATATCATTTCATGGTGAATCCGCGAATTTTTGGGCCGAGCTGGATTTGAACCAGCGTAGACATATTGCCAACGAATTTACAGTCCGTCCCCATTAACCGCTCGGGCATCGACCCAGGAAGAATCAATTCTAGTCTTATTGCTAATCCACGACCAACTTCCTTTCCTTTCATAGTACCCTACCCCCAGGGGAAGTCGAATCCCCGCCGCCTCCTTGAAAGAGAGATGTCCTGAACCACTAGACGATGGGGGCATACTTGCCCGACCGCCATCATACTATGCTCATAGTATGAACAGTTTTTCGAAATTGTCAATATAATGGAATGGTATGACTAGATCCGAAGGATCTTTACGTCTTTTCTGATCCCATACCATAGCAATTTTTGATTCGTATTCGTCATTTCTATTCATAAATCACTCATTCTAATATGCATTCTATTCTAGAATAGAGATCTATTCTAGAAAATCGATCTAGAAAATCGATATTAAAATAAAACCTTTTGCGGAAGTGATTGGTTCGACATAAAAGAAGGTTAAACTTCATTTCTTCCACTTTCATTCATTGATTCACTTCTTGTTAAGATGAGAGAGGCGTATCTCTATATCACACTAAGTCAAGAAATTAACAAATGAGAAAGCTGAAAATCTGGGAGCCGGGATCCGCAGGTTATCAAAATTGTTTTCTCTCTAAAAATTGGGTTCCGAGGACAAACCAAATCTCGTCATCACATGCTTCAATGAAATATCTTGGATCTACGTCGAATTGGCGGGTACATGTATCAATTAAATGAATTTCGTTTCATTCTGATGGGGGTCAGGCTAATTCAAGTCAATTCCATTAGGGTTGGTTTTGAAACAATTCATTTTGTTGATATTTATCAAATCCAATATCAATAAACCAAAATTACCTTATACTTATATTCCGTAAGGAAATCCAAATTCTCGTTCCCGAAGGGGCCGCTAACCACTATGAGTCTACTGTATATACTTATAATATATATAGATAGATAATATATATAGATAGATAGATGGATCTATCTTCTCCGCCTACTGACTCATTCAGTAATTGAATCAAATGGCCCTTTTAACTCAGTGGTAGAGTAACGCCATGGTAAGGCGTAAGTCATCGGTTCAAATCCGATAAGGGGCTCTTTTTTTGCCGTTTTCATAAAAAACCTCAAGCTCAAGTGGTAATATTCCTACAAGTGGTAATATTCCTATTTAAACGAAGAATAAAGATATTGTTGATATTTTTTTTTTGTAATAAAACCAACGTATAATAATGTAATTCTAAACTATCAAATTTTATGATAATAAGTTACCCTTATAATGAGTATTAGTATACTAATTAGAATAGTCATTCTAGTTATAAAAGAAAGTTGAGCATTTGGTTATTATAATGA